ATGGCAGTTCCAAAAAAACGTACTTCTATGTCAAAAAAACGTATTCGTAGAAATATTTGGAAGAAAAAAGGATATTTAGTTGCAGTAAAAACTTTTTCTTTAGCGAAATCGGTTTCCACCGGGCATTCAAAAAGTTTTTTTGTGCGACAAACAAATAATAAAGTCTTAGAATAATCTCAATTGATATAGCCTAAAGAACCCCAAATTTTGTAAGATGAATGTTAACTAATGTATTTTTCTGTATTAAATTTCTCAATATTACTTAGAACTCACTGCTGTGATATATAGAATAAGAGTTTTTTGTATATTGGGTTCTAAGTATTATTTTTTTCCCTATCACAATTGTACTTTTCTATTGTGAAAAGTACAATTGTGATAGAGATTGAAACTCTTTTGTTATATGCCTATCCCAAAACTTAATTGGTTTTGTAAATGGTATTATAAATTATAAATTATATGCGCAATAAAGAATATTAATACTTTAATTTAAATATACTAAGGTATCGAAATCATTAGAAAAATAACAAATTATTTGTATTTAATGATGAAATTGTGATAGATATGAAATCCTAGTTATTTGATTTTGTTCATTGAAAAAAAAAACTCAATCTTTTTCATTTGAATCCATGAAATCGGATAAATGAAAAACAAATCATAAAAAAATTGAGAAAAAAAGACAATTCTTAGTTTTATACCTCAACCGAGAAAAAACTATGGAGTTCCAACTGTTTGGAGAAAACTTAGTTTCTAGTACATGAAAGTTGATTGTTAAAAAACCCACGACGATACTACCTAGGTAGGTATTTTATTGAAGATTCAAATATTTAAACCACAAACCAGTCTTTATTCATTGATTCTAATTAATGTTTCCTAAACTATATTGAATCCTTGAATCTCGACGATTCAACATGAATTGACTATTATTATTTCAAGTAAGCCGCCGTGGTGAAATCGGTAGACACGCTGCTCTTAGGAAGCAGTGCTAAAGCATCTCGGTTCGAGTCCGAGTGGCGGCATCTTCTAAAAGAGATACAATAGATCCTAAAATGTATTCAATTCGCGATTTCCAATTCTGTAATGGGACCCCTTTTATGATATTTGTGACTTTAGAACATATATTAACTCATATCTCTTTTTCGATCATTTCAATTGTGATTATGATTCATTTGATGACCTTATTAGTTCACAAAATTGTAGGATTACGTGATTCATCAGAAAAAGGGATGATAGCTACCTTTTTCTCTATAACAGGATTATTAATTTCTCGTTGGATTTCTTCGGGACATTTTCCATTAAGTAATTTATACGAGTCATTAATCTTCCTTTCGTGTAGTTTCTTCATTATTCATATGATTCCCAAGATACGTAACCTTAAAAACGATTTAAGCACAATAATTGCACCAAGTACCATTTTTACTCAAGGCTTTGCCATGTCGGGTCTTTCAACTGAAATGCATCAATCCACAATATTAGTACCTGCTCTACAATCTCAGTGGTTAATGATGCACGTAAGTATGATGTTATTGAGCTATGCAGCTCTTTTATGCGGATCATTATTATCAGTCGCTCTTCTAGTCATTACATTTCGAAAAAACATCAAAATTTTTTGTAAAAGCTATAATTTATTAATTAAGTCATTTTTCTTTGGTGAGATTGAATATTTGAATGAAAAAAGAAGTGTTTTTAAAAACACTTCTTTTCCTTCATTTCAAAATTATTACAAATATCAATTAACTGAGCGTTTGGATTATTGGAGTTATCGTGTCATTAGTCTAGGGTTTACCTTTTTAACCATAGGTATTCTTTGTGGAGCAGTATGGGCTAATGAGGCATGGGGATCCTATTGGAATTGGGACCCCAAGGAAACTTGGGCATTTATTACTTGGACCATATTCGCGATTTATTTACATACTAGAACAAATATAAATTGGAAAGGTACGAATTCGGCACTTGTAGCTTCTATAGGATTTATTATAATTTGGATATGCTATTTTGGGGTCAATCTATTAGGAATAGGTCTACATAGTTATGGTTCATTCACATAAACATCTAATTGAATAAACTACATGAAGAATACATAAGATAAAAACATCATCCCATATATAACGAAAGTTTGTTTTTATGAGTTTTTGAGAACCGTTTGAATCAAGGAATCATTCAAATTTAAATGGTTCTCAAAAACTCGAGATGTATCTAATTACAATTCTTATTCATTTTATTTCTTTTTTCATTATACAGTACAGCAAACGATTTTCAAAATATTAAATTCAAAGAATTATAAGACTTTCCTTCCGTTTCATTAATGAAACACTATCTATGATAATAATTGGATAAGATAGCGTGTACCTTGTCAACTGATAACGAGAGAACAAAATCGGGATAAATACCAATACTTATTACGGGTAGAAAGATACAGATTGAAAGAAATAGTTCTCGTAGTCCAGAATCCCAAAAATTAGAGTTTGGAATATTAAATAACTTGTATCCATAAAACATCTGACGTAACATAGATAATAAATAAATAGGAGTTAATATCATTCCAATTGCCATTACAAAAGTAATTAGCATTTTTGACATTAAAAGATATTTTGTACTAGTAATTAGTCCAAAAAATACTAAAAATTCCGCAACAAAACCACTCATTCCTGGCAATGCAAGAGAAGCCATCGAGAAGCTACTGAACATGGTAAATGTTTTTGGCATTGGGATAGATATCCCTCCCATTTCTTCGAGATAAACAAGACGTGTTCTATCACAACTCGTTCCCGCCAAGAAAAAAAGTGCAGCACCAATAAATCCATGAGAGAGCATTTGTAAAATAGCTCCATTGAGTCCCATGTCGGTTATAGAACCAATTCCTATAATTGTGAAACCCATGTGAGATACAGAGGAATAGGCTATTCTCTTTTTTAAATTACGTTGACCAAGAGAAGTTGAAGCTGCATAGATTATTTGCATTGTTCCTATTATCACCAACCAAGGAGAAAATATAGAATGAGCGTGGGGTAGTAATTCCATATTGATCCGAATCAATCCATATGCGCCCATTTTTAATAGGATTCCAGCTAAAAGCATACATGTACTGTAATGTGCTTCTCCATGGGTATCAGGTAACCATGTATGTAGGGGTATAATCGGCAATTTGACAGCATAAGCAATAAGGAAGCCAAAATAGAATATTATTTCCAATGCCACAGGATATGATTGATTAATTAATCTTTCAAAATCTAATGTTGGTTCATTGGAACCATATAAACCCATACCTAGAACTCCTATTAAGAAAAAAATGGAACCCCCTGCAGTGTACAAAATAAACTTTGTAGCCGAGTAGAGACGTTTCTTTCCCCCCCACATGGATAAAAGTAAGTAAACAGGAATTAATTCTAACTCCCACATGATGAAAAAAAGTAAAAAGTCTCGAGAGGAAAATAATCCTATTTGACCGCTGTACATTGCTAGCATCAGGAAATAGAACAACCGCGAATTTCGAGTAATTGGCCAAGCTGCTAAAGTTGCTAAAGTAGTGATAAATCCTGTCAGTAAAATGGGTCCTATGGAAAGCCCATCGATTCCTAGTCTCCAGTGGAAATCAAAAACATCTATCCATTTAGAATCTTCCTTCAATTGCATTAATGGATCATCCAATTGGAAATGATAACAGAATGCATAAGTCGTTAGAAGGAGTTCTAATAAGCATATACATATAGTATACCACCTAAACATCTTATTCCCTCTATGAGGGAATAAGAAAATTGAGGAACCCGCGAATATCGGTAAAACAACAAGTATTGTTAACCAAGGAAAATAACTCGTGATAAAGACAAGATACATTTTGACCAGAGAAGCCCGTCCTCAAAATAATATATTTTGTCGAGCACGGGCTTTTGTCGGTAAAGAGGAATCACAAATGATTCAAGTGGAGTTTTTTGTAATGTATCAATAAGATAGAGCCATGCTGCGAGTTGTTTCAGGCCCTAAATAAACACGGACACTCAAAAAATCTGTTGGGCAGGCAGATTCACATCTCTTACAACCTACACAGTCCTCGGTTCTTGGCGCGGAAGCTATTTGCTTGGCTTTACATCCGTCCCAAGGTATCATTTCCAATACATCTGTGGGGCAAGCTCGTACACATTGAGTACACCCTATACATGTATCATAAATTTTTACTGAATGTGACATTGGATCTATAAATTACAGTTTTGAACATAAAAGATTTTCGATCTGGTCAAATCAAATTAGTAGTAAATGAATCATATATTATATATTGTAATATTGTAGACACCAGACGAAACAGTGGTTTATTAAAAACAATCAATATATTTCTTAAATCAATCTGTTTATGAGAAAAGGTCAAGACACTTTGATTTTCGTTTCAACAATTATGATGATACGAGTTACACATGCGAATTAAAATTAATTGGCCAACAAATTGGTCATCATTATTTCAATATAAATATAAAAATGCAATTCAATAAAATGGAATTGCATTCAAATTCAATAAAAAATAGTATTTAAATTCTATTAAATATTTTTATGTGTCTTTATTTAAATTATCTATGATGATTATCACTAATTATTCAACAAATTCGATTGATTAATACGAGTTGATTTTCTGTTACGATGGATCGACGAAACAATAGCAAGTCCAATAGCTGCTTCAGCAGCTGCAATGGCTATAACAAAGATTGAGAAAATGTCTCCTTTTAATTGGCGACTATCAAATATATCAGAAAATGTTACAAGATTGATATTAACCGAATTTAGTATAAGCTCAAGACACATAAGCGCTCTAACCATGTTTCGACTTGTGATCAATCCATAGATACCGATAGAAAATAAATAAACACTCAAGAAAAGGACATGCTCAAACATCATTGACTAACTCCTTATCAATCTCGATTCATTTCAATATGAATAACAATTCAACCGATTCAATTGATTAGAATAGAACAATTACACAACAAAAGAAGATATTGACGGTAGATAGATTTAACTAAAAATTTCTATTTATTTATTTAGAATTTAGTTAGAATTCTAAGAATTGGGAATCATTATAAGTTAAGTATTTTTATTGCTTATTGTCGAGCCATAGTAATTGCACCTATCAAGGAAACTAAAAGAATTATTGAAATGAGTTCAAACGGAAGATAAAAATCTGTTGATAAATGAATCCCAATTTGTTGAACGTTATTTATTAGGTCCTGTTCCATAATCTGGTTTGACCTTGTAGTCCAAATAATTCCGTACCATGACGTATCTGGGATAGTAGTAATTAGTGAAAAAAGAATAGTTGTACAAACCATCAAAGTGACCCCATCTCCAATGGTCCAAAAATAGGAATTATTGGAATATCCTGAACCATTCATGAACATTACAGCAAATATGATCAAGATATTTATGGCTCCCACATAAATAAGGAGCTGTGCGGCAGCTACAAAATAGGAGTTTGATGAAATATAGAATAAGGATATACAAACAAGAACCAATCCCAATGAAAAGGCAGAATAAATTGGATTGGTAAATAATACTACCCCCAGACCCCCTAATACAAGAATTGACCCCAGAAATACAACAAGAATATCATGTATTGGTCCAGGTAAACCCATTATGTATAAAATACAAAATAAATAACTTTAACTATTTCATGACCTTACTTTAACTTTACTAAATAAATGGTCCAGGAAAGGAAAAGGGGTTACCCTATTTTTGTTTTCTTGTATATAATAATGTATATGATACATTTATAATTGAATTGAATTTGAATATGGATTAATGTAGATATAGATAAAATTTTTGGGCCAACCTTACTTTATTTATATTTATCCGAAAGAAAAAAAAGAAAAAAGTAGTTGAAATTTGCTATTTTGAAATCATCACTAAAAATATATTTTTAGTTTAAATCAAAGAGTGATTCTCAACAATCATTAGTTTTTATTTGTAGTTACTGACTACCCAAAATAAAAAGCTTGGATCCTTTATATCAAAACAAAATCTTAGTAATCGGTAATTGTTCTTGAATCAAAGGGTTTATCTTTGTCTATTTTTATTTGAGTCGAATTCATAACTGTTTGAATTGTGTAATCTCCAATTATTGAGATTGGTAATCGACCCAAAGCAATTTGATTATAATTCAATTCGTGACGATCATAAGTAGAAAGTTCATATTCTTCAGTCATTGATAAACAATTTGTTGGACAATACTCGACACAGTTACCACAAAATATACAAACCCCGAAATCTATACTATAATTAAGTAATTGTTTCTTTTTAATATCTCTTTCAAATCTCCAATCAACAACGGGTAGATCTATCGGGCATACACGAACACATACTTCACAAGCAATACATTTATCAAATTCAAAGTGGATTCGACCCCGGAAACGCTCTGATGTGATCGATTTTTCATAAGGATATTGAATAGTTACAGGTAAACGATTTGTGTGGGATAAGGTAATTATGAAACTTTGACCAATGTACCTTGCAGCTCGTATTGTTTGTTGACCATAATTCATGGACCCAATTACCATAGGGAACATATTGTAGATATACATGAAAAATTTGATGTTTCTTTCTCTTGTTTGATAGAGATTATCAATCTAAAATAGTGTTATCGTATTCTCTTATTTATAATGAAACAAGTTGGGAAGAAGTTGTTAATAACAGATTACCTAGAGAAATAGGTAAAAGAAATTTCCATCCAAGATTTAATAACTGGTCCATTCTCATTCTAGGTAAAGTCCATCTTGTTGTGATAGAAATGAAGAGAAACAAATAAGCTTTAGTTAATGTAATAAGGATACCCATTGTTATTCCAAAAATGCCGGCGATTTTTTTTATTCCGAAAAGCTCAGAAATGGATATATACGGAATAGGTAAATTCCACCCACCTAAGTAAAGAACTGTTACAAATAATGAAGAAACTAATAAATTTAGGTAAGAAGCAAGATAAAATAAACCATATTTGATACCCGAATACTCGGTTTGATAACCTGCTACTAATTCCTCCTCCGCTTCTGGTAAATCAAAGGGCAATCTCTCACATTCGGCTAGAGAAGAAATTAGAAAAACAATAAATCCTATAGGCTGACGCCACAGATTCCACCCCCAAAAACCATATTTTGACTGTGCTTCAACTATATCAACTGTACTTGAACTGTTAGATAATCATAGTCGATAATAACATCACTGTTCCCATCGCTATTTCAAAACCGTACGTGAGACCTCAGCTTCATACGGCTCCTCGATGGCCACAAAAAAAATGTAAGGACGGGTTCGGTATTATCACCATCTTTGGATGGATAGAATAAAGATACATCGGAAAGTCCCAAATTAGACCAATGGAATTCTGTCTGCTAGAATAATAAAAAAAGTGCTTCCGAATTGATCTCATCCTTTACAATAAAAATTTCTCTTTGTTCGGTAATAACTTAATATTTCAATAAAATACTCCTTATATCAATCAATATAAAATAAAAAGAATTAGTCATTAGTTCATGAATCGTGATAAGAATTCGATATGTATGAATATGGATAGAGAAAAGAATAAATAGGGATCCCCTTTTTTTATTATTCATTCAATTACTGCATTCCATTTCTTTTTTCCTGTTCTTCTGTCTCAGAGGAGGATACTCAAAAATAAAATAAAGAATTAATTCGTTCTTGATAGTCATTTCTTTAACCAGTGAATAGGAGCATACTCTAGATCGGAATCGTAGGGAAGTACTACTTGATCATTTCTACCAATTTCAAGTCCTTATTATGATTCGTTTTATGAAGAAATACCTCTTTTTTGATACCTTACATTATCTCCATTACTAATCCTTTGTGTACCTTGGTGTTCCTAACCGTCCACTGACTTTTGATTGATCCCCGGTATAGTAATACATATGAGACAGTAGTAGAAACTCCATACAGTTGATCTTTTGTTTGCGCCCGCTTCAAGATATGATGACTAATCAAAAAATCTTAATCTTGGGGTAAGCAGTTTACACTGCTTATTTTTACTTCAACTTTATTCTTGTACATAGGGAATGAGATTGTTTCTTCTTACTACAAATTTGGAAGCTGTTTAGTTTCACTCATATAACTATCTGGTTTAACTCATCAACCCGAATGCTGAATAAAAAAAAAAATGAAAACATCTATTCAATACATTGAACCTCTTTCTTTTTTCTTTTATTTCTAGAAGAGAGGTTCAAAGTTCATATTCCAACGAATCACACGTAGAGATATTGATAACACACATAGAGTTAATGGTATTTCATAACTAATAGATTGAGCAGCAGCTCGTAGACCACCTAAAAAGGAATATTTATTATTCGATCCATATCCTGACATAAGAAGCCCAATAGGAGCAATACTAGAAATGGCGATCCATAAAAAAACACCTATACTGAGATCGGCTAAAACAAGACGATACCCAAAAGGAATTACTAAATAACTTAGTAGAATTGATATAACCGCTATAGACGGTCCCACACTAAACAAACGAATATCTCCTCGAGATGGGAGGAGGTCCTCTTTAAAAAGTAGTTTAGTCCCATCCGCTATAGCTTGAAGAATTCCCAACGGGCCAGCATATTCAGGCCCAATACGTTGTTGTATCGCTGCAGATATTTCTCTTTCTAACCACACAATTACTAGTACCCCCATTGTTATTCCCAATATAAGGGTCAAAATGGGTACAATCCATATTAGTCCATACACTTCTTTTAAAAATTCCGATGTAGAAAAAGAATTGATAGTTTGTACTTCTGTCGTATCAATTATCATTTCAACGATCAACTTCTCCCATAATGATATCTATACTACCCAATATCGTCATGATATCAGCCAATTTCATTCTTTTAACTAGCTGAGGAAGAATTTGCAAATTGATAAAACCGGGTGGACGAATTTTCCATCTCCAGGGGAAAACACTATTATCTCCTATCAAATAAATTCCCAATTCTCCTTTTGGGGCTTCCACTCTCACATAAAGTTCTTGTTTCGACAATTCTAAATTGGGTGAAGGTTTTTTACTAATAAATCTATATTCAAAATCATTCCATTCGGAATTCTTTGCTCTATCAAAGCGTCGTACTTCTAAATTTTCATAAGGTCCTCCAGGAATTCCTTCTAGAGCCTGTTGAATAATTTTTATGGATTCCTTCATTTCACCGATTCGTACTAAATAACGAGCTAATGAATCTCCTTCTTTTTGCCATTGGACTTCCCAATCGAATTCATTGTAACACTCATAATGATCAACTTTACGAAGATCCCATTGGATTCCAGAAGCTCGTAACATCGGTCCTGATAAACCCCAATTTACAGCTTCTTCTCCACCAATAATGCCCACTCCTTCAACTCGTTCCAAAAAAATGGGATTCCACGTAATAAGTTTTTGATATTCAACAACTCCTGTTAAAGAATAATCGCAGAAATCCAAACATTTATCTATCCATCCATAAGGTAGATCAGCAGCTACTCCTCCAATACGGAAATAATTATGCATCATTCGCATACCTGTGGCGGCTTCGAATAGATCATATATCAATTCCCTTTCTCTGAAAATATAGAAAAAGGGAGTCTGTGCACCGATATCCGCCATAAAAGGTCCAAGCCATAACAAATGAGAAGCTATACGGCTCAATTCCAGCATAATTACTCTGATATAGCTAGCTCTTTGAGGTACTTGAACATTTTCCAATTGTTCTGGCGCATTTACGGTTATTGCCTCTGTGAACATAGTAGCTAAATAATCCCATCGTGTTACATAAGGTAGATATTGTATAATTGTTCGATTTTCCGCTATCTTTTCCATTCCTCTGTGTAAATAGCCCAATATGGGCTCACAGTCAATAACATCTTCACCATCGAGAGTAACGATTAGTCGGAGAACACCATGCATTGATGGGTGGTGAGGCCCCATATTGACTATCATGAGATCTTTTCTTGTAACCGGTACTGTCATATCTTTTCTTCCTTAATTCATTATTCCATGAATTCCTCAAAACGAGACTCATCAAAACAAAAAATTGAATACTACTAAAAAATTCAAACGATTAAATTAACGAGTTTTTGGCTCTCGAATATCCAACTGACCAATTAATTTCTTATAACGTACTCTATTTTTCTTTGACAAATAAGCCAGCAACCGTTGACGTTTTCCTAGAATTTTTCGTAGACCCCTTTGCGATAAAAAATCTTTTTTGTGCAATTCCAAATGTGAAGTAAGTCTCCGTATCTTATTGGTGAAACTGAATACTTGAAATTCAACAGAACCTTTGTTTTCTTCTTTTTCTTCTTGTGGAATAATGGAAATGAATGAATTTTTGACCATAAAAAATTTTTCTATCCTTTTTCTTTCTTTTTCATGGATTTTTCCGATCAGGAAAAATAATAATAATAAAAAAAAAAGAAGAATTATGCCGGTTATTTTAATCTAGTACACACATCTAGTACACACAAAAATTTGGATTTATTCATATACTACTTCTTTATTTTATCCAAATCAAATTTTCAATTTGATTTGGATAGAAAGGGATAATATGTTTCCACATTAACGAAAGAAAAGAATTTATTTCTATCTAAAAGGATTCCCCTAATTTATTTATTCCTATATCCAATTGAATGGATACACCATTAAATCTGTATCATTTACCAAAATATAACATAGCATATGCATACATCTTTCGGCTTTCATATACGGAAAATGTCACGGAATATAGATATATATATATATATATGATATAGGAAATATACTATTAAATTAAATAATTATAAATCGTGGATACATATGTATCCTTGACATACTGAAACGACTGCCATTATTGGTATCAAACCAATAGCGATTCATACAAGCTAAATCTTCTAATCGGTAATTGGGCCAAAGAACAAATTTGCATTTAATGAATTTATTTGTATCCGTATTAAGATGCTTGTCCTCATCCAAAAATTTTCCAGAGTTTCTTATGTTGTTTTCATTGCAAAATAATGGATTTCTATTTCTATCCGTAACATTCCAATTATGGGAATTGAAACAAATTAACATTCTCAATTCTCTGCGACGTCTAGGAGATAGAATATTTTCGGGAACAAGGAAATCATAATAATTTGTGTCCCCATTCACAAGCATATTCCCATATCGTACAATGGGTTTATCCAAATTCCTCTTATCAATATAACTTTTTTTTATGCATTTTCTATTAGTTTGGTGTTTATTGTTCTCGACCAATGAAATACTTATAGTTTGATATATAATCAATTTTCCATCCCTTTTTATAGATAGACGAATTGGTTCGATAATTAATATTCCTTTTTTTATCAATTCTGTAAGAGCTAGATCTTTCTGAATTAGCATTACATCCAGATGCATCTCTCCTCTTTGAATCGAGGATATAGCAATTTCTTTTGGATTTATCAGTCTAAGTAAGAGACAATATACCTTGATATTATTGATCATTCTTTGGTTCAAGGAGTCATCCCATTTTAATTGAAAAAGGAAATATTTTTTCAGGAAGAAATCTAGTTCTGCTTTCTTGTTTTTCTTGGATTGTTTTTTCTTCTTACCTTTTTTAATGGTAATGTCTGATCTCGCATAATTCTCTTCAATATCTTTTTTTTTTTTTTCTTTTCGTAGATCTGATACAAGATTTACTTGGTCCTGTTGCTCATTTTTTTGTTGGTTGAAATTTTCTAATTTAAGATATTTTTTTTGATGAGATATCATCTGAAGATTATTTTTTCTATTTATATTGATGTTTTTATTTTGACTTTTATTTTTATAAAAATAAAAGTCAAAAAGAAGTAATTTGATTGGTATAATCCATGGTTTAATCTTATATGCATCAAAAAGTAAGACAAATTCTGGGAAGAACCAAGATTCTAGATTTGATATGGTATGATAAACTCTTTCTTGATTCATTCCCATCCAATTAAAAAAAATACTTTTTTGATTGGATGGGTTGATTTCTTGATGAATCATAAGAGAAAAAATATCTTTTTTTTTCAATTTGTTGTTGATTTTTTTTTCAGTCTTAGTATTTTTATCAATTTTGGTACCGATATGTGTATTGGTCCAGGTCTCAATATTGATATTTTTTCTAAGACAAAAGTGGAGAATTCGACAATCAAAATATTTTCTATCTAGATTTTTATGCGTATCAATAATATATCCTTCTTCTAGATAATCACTAATAGCTGTACTTACCAATACATAAAATGATTCGGATTTTGGTTTATTGAAATTATATGGAATTTTTTGAACCCCGTTTACTTGTAATCTTGACCCATAAATATCAAAATCCTCCTTATCCCCATAGTTCATATATTTATGTGATAAAAGATCATATCTGTAGTGTTTTTTCCATTTTTCTTTTTGATTTGTCAATGAATCCGCTGCATAGTAATTTTGTTTCACGTAATGAATTAATTGGTCTTTTTCTTTTTTATATGAATCCACTTTAATTGAGTCCTTATTTTGAATCCTATAACGTTGATTGATTCTATTTCGCCATTTTTGCGGTACTAACCGCGACCATTTGGTTTGAGATAAATTGTATTGATAATGCCCCTTTAACCAGTTTTTCCATTCAATCATTCCAGACTTATGAATTTTCTTATGTCTTGAATTGTAATCAAATATTCCTCGTGTCATACAATAATCCTTGATTTTATCCTTAATAAAAGGATAAGTCCCCTGATATTGAAGTAGAGATTTCAATTGATACTTGTTAAGTAATTGGGTTTGTGATAATTTGTAAAATACATATGCTTGGGACAAGGAGGATAAGTCATAATACATTTTTGTACTATTACTAATATTAGTATTCGAAAAGGACTTTTTTATAGTGGAAAAAAAGTTCATTGTATTTTGATCTCTTTCATCAATTCCTTCCTGATTTGTTTGATCGTTGTAAACGGATTTATTGATTATTCTTTTTGTTGATTCAAAGAAAAGTTGGAAATAGATCCTGTGAATGGTAATCATACATAGCAAGATATCTATATATATATTTTCAATCAGAGATTTCATAAAATAATGTGATTTACGTATTAATCGTATATTTATTCTTTGGAATATCTGCCAAATATGTTTCTGTGATTTTGATCTTTTATCAGCACAAGTTATAATTATTTTTTTCTTGTCTTTTGTGATTCGTTCTATTTGATTTCTGATTGTGATTGTTCTATCAGAAAGATCTTTCATCTTTTTTTCTATGAATGAATAATTTGTCCAATTCATGGATTGGATTTGAATGGTTGATTTGTGAATAATCTTATTATTTATTTCGGAATCTTTTCCATTTTCAGCCGTTTCATATACTTTCACCTTGCTCAATTCAAATAAGAATATTGGGTTTACTTTTTGAATTTCCTTCATTATTCGTTTTAGAACTAGAAGTATTTTAATGATCCATCTTGTTTTTTCTTTTGAAACTTTTAGAAGTATAAAGAAATCCTTTTTAACTTTTCTAACTTTTTTTTGGAGTTCTTTATAAATGGGTTCAAAAAAGGAAGGTCGTTTTCGGGGATTCCCAAAAGGGAATTCCGCTTCCATTCCCCAAACCGTTAAAAAACAAAAATTGTCTTTTTTCCCTTTTTTTTTTATTTGATCCCTAGGATGAGATCGTATTTTAGATCTTCGCCAAGGTTTCAAACAGAAAGGAAATAGAATCTTTATCTGAATACCGTCTGTTAACCAATCTTTGGGAAATTCTGTTTCTGATAATTGAACACCATTATAAGTGCATTTAACATGCATTTCTCTATTCCACTCCTTCAAATCCTCATACCATTCGGGGAATTGGAATAATAACATACGGCCAATATTTTTAGCAATTATCAATGAAGGCAATACAATGTATTTTCTAAGAAAAGATTGGGTTACTAACATCAAACCTCTTATTGCTTGAGCAAATATAATGCTATCCCAAGTTTCTGATATTACTATACGTTCATTTTCCTCTTTTTTTTCTTCGTTTTTTTTCTCTTTTTCCCTTGTCTCTTCCTCCTCAAAATATAAATGTGAAATTTTCAATTCTGGTTCTCTCCCCACCAAATTCCTAAAAATGAGATTCATCATTTCAGAGATATAAAAAGAAGAAAAAAAAGATGTTTTGTCTATTCGATCCAAAAAAAGCGGAGAATGCACATTTGCTTGAAACATTTCCCAAATAACCGTTTTACGTCTTTGAGCACGCATGGATCCTTTGATTATATCCCGACGAAAATCCGATTGTTGCGAGTAACGTATCAAAGCCACCTCTTCTGCTTGATCACTATTATTAGTCTTATTTGTAGTTGTAATAGGGTTGGTATTCTGATTGCTATCAGTATAAATTACTACGCGTTTGGCTTTTCTTGAACGAATTTCATGATCTTCCTTAGATTCTTCCTCATTTTCTTCCTCCTGTTCTTCCAAATCATCAGTTAATTTGTATGACCACCGAGGAACCCTTTTATGGATTTCTTCTATTCCAATAGATTTTTTTCTAATTATTGTTTGATCATTTGGATCAGTTGTAATTACATCGAATACCCATTTTAAAGCTTTTGTTTGATTTTCAAAATCAATTCTTGTTTGCTCTCTCAATAAAGAATATTTTTTAAAATGCAAAATGGGTGCAGGCTCAAAAGGAAATTCTTTGATTGAGGTTAAGGAATTACCAATATAATTCAGTAATGATTCCCTATCAGGCGGATTCTTTTGATGTTCAAATTTTCTGGAATAATTAGAATTATTAGGAAGTAGCCCATAAATCTTATTTATCCAATTGATTTCTATGGAATCCTCCGTATCTGTAGAAGTGATTAAATCATTCATGATCATATGTGAATAGAATTTTTTTATTGTTCCACGATATGGTCCCCTCAAAAAGGGGTCATACGTTTTGGGCAAGTATTTTTGTTCGTTTTCATCATTGCACAATCTGGTCCTTTTTTCGAGCATATCTAGAGCAAGAAATCCCTTTTCTTTTTCTAGAGCTTTTGTTCGACTTATTAATTCATTGT